GGAGAAGCCGTAGGCATTATTGCGGGCCAATCAATTGGGGAACCGGGGACTCAACTAACATTAAGAACTTTTCATACCGGCGGAGTATTCACGGGTGGTACTGCCGAACATGTACGAGCTCCCTCTAATGGAAAAATAAAATTTGATGAGGATTTGGTTCATCCCACACGTACTCGTCATGGGCATCCTGCTTTTCTATGTTTTACAGACTTGTATGTAACTATTGAGAGTCGAGATATTCTACATAATGTGAATATTCCAACAAAAAGTTTGATTTTAGTTCAAAATGATCAATATGTAGAATCAGAACAAGTGATTGCCGAGATTCGTACCGGAACGTCCACTTTTCATTTTAAAGAGAGAGTTCAAAAACATATTTATTCTGAGTCAGAAGGAGAAATGCACTGGAGTACTGATGGCTATCATGTGACCGAATATCCATATAGTAATGTTCATTTATTACCAAAAACAAGTCATTTATGGATATTAGCAGGAGGTCTATGCAGATCCAATATAGTGTCTTTTTCACTCCACAAGGATCAAGATCAAATGAATGCTAATTCTTTTTCTCTCGAAGAAAGATATATCTTTGATCTCTCACTGACTAATGATCAAGTAAGACATAAATTGTTGGATACTTTTGGTAAAAAATATAGGGAAATTTTTGACTATTCAAAACCTTATCGAATCATATCCAAGGGTCAGTGGAATCTCATAGAGCCTTCTACTTATATTCGTCAAGAGAATTCCTTGGCGAAAAAGCGAAGAAATAGATTCGTGATTCCCTTACAATATGATCAAGAACAAGAAAAGAAACTAATACCCTGTTTTGGTATTTCGATTAAAATACCTATAAATGGTATTTTACGTAGAAATAGTATTCTTGCTTATTTTGATGATCCGCGATACAGAAGAAGCAGTTCGGGAATTACTAAATATGGGATTGTCGAAGTAGATTCAATCGTAAAAAAAGAGGATTTGATTGAGTATCGAGGAGCAAAAGAATTTAGTCCGAAATACCAAATGCAAATGAAAGTAGATCGATTTTTTTTCATTCCCGAGGAAGTGCATATCTTACCCGGATCTTCGCCCATAATGGTCCGGAACAATAGTATCATTGGAGTGGATACACGACTTGCTTTAAATATAAATACAAGAAGTCGAGTAGGTGGATTAGTCCGAGTGGAGAGAAAAAAAAAAAGTATGGAACTGAAAATATTTTCTGGAGATATTCATTTTTCTGGAGAGGTGGATAAAATATCTAGGCACAGTGGCATTTTGATACCACCAGGAATGGAAAAAAAAAATTCTAAAGGATCAAAAAAATTGAAAAATTGGATCTATGTCCAACGGATTACACCTACCAAAAAAAAGTATTTTGTTTTGGTTCGGCCCGTAGTCACATATGAAATAGCTGATGGGATAAATTTAGCAACACTTTTCTCTCAGGATCTCTTGCAGGAAAAGGATAATGTCCAACTTCGAATTGTCAATTATATACTTTATGGAAATGGCAAGTCAATTCGAGGAATTTCTCACACAAGTATTCAATTAGTTCGGGCTTGCTTAGTATTGACTTGGGACCAAGAAAAAAAGAGTTCTATAGAAGAAGAGGTTTATGCTTCTTTTGTTGAAATAAGAGCAAATGATCTGCTTCGTGATTTCATCCGAATTGAGTTAGTAAAGTCCACTATTTCGTATACCGAAAAAAGGTATGATACGGCAGGCTCAGGATTTATTTCCAATAATGAATTAGATCGTACCCATAGAAATCCTTTTGATTCCAAGGCGAAGATTCAATCATTTCCCCAACATAAGGGAACTCTTGGTACGTTGTTAAATCGAAATAAGGAATGCCAATCTTTCATAATTTTGTCATCATCCAATTGTTCTCTAATTGGCCCCTTCAATACTTCGAGATATAATAATGCGACAAAAGAATCGGATCCCATGACTCCAATTAGGGATTTGTTGGGTCCTTTAGGTACTATTGTGCCTAAAATAGTAAAATTTTGTTCATCTTACTATTTAAGAACTTATAATCAAATCTTTTTAAAGAAAGATTTTTTATTTGAAAATTTTCAACAGACTTTCCAAGTGCTTCAAGTACTTCCATTTCAATACTGTTTCCTAGATGAAAATAGTAAGATTTATAATCCCAATCCATGCAGTAACATCATTTGGAATTCATTCCATTCGAATTGGTGTTTTCTCCATCACGATTCTTGTGAAGAGGTATGGACAATAATTAGCCTTGGACAATTCCTTTGTGAAAATGTATGTCTATTGAAATACGGATCACGCATAAAAAAATCTGGTCAAATTTTCATTGTTCATGTTGACTCTTTAGTTATAAGATCAGCTAAGCCCTATTTGGTCACTCCAGGAGCAACTGTACATGGCCATTATGGGGAAACCTTTTCTGAAGGAAATACATTAATTACATTTATATATGAAAAATCGAGATCTGGTGACATAACGCAAGGTCTTCCAAAAGTGGAACAAATCTTAGAAGTTCGTTCGATTGATTCAATATCGATGAACCTCGAAAGAAGAGTTGAAGGTTGGGACGAACGTATCCGAAGGATTCTTGGGATCCCCTGGGGATTCTTGATTGGAGCTGAACTAACCATAGCCCAAAGTCGTATCTCTTTGGTTAATAAGATCCAAAAGGTTTATCGATCCCAGGGGGTACAGATCCATAATAGACATATAGAGATTATTGTACGTCAAGTAACATCAAGAATTTTGGTTTCAGAAGATGGAATGTCTAATGTTTTTTTACCTGGGGAATTTATTGGATTGTTGCGAGCAGAGCGAGCAGGGCGCGTTTTGGACGAAGCGATCTTTTATCGGGCAATCTTATTGGGAATAACGAAGTCATCTCTGAATACTCAAAGTTTCATATCCGAAGCGAGTTTTCAAGAAACTGCTCGAGTTTTAGCAAAAGCTGCTCTACGAGGTCGTATTGATTGGTTGAAAGGCCTGAAAGAGAACGTTGTTTTGGGGGGGATTATACCAGTTGGTACCGGATTCAAAAAATTAGTACATCGTTCAAAGCAAGACAAAAACATTCATTTGAAAATCAAAAGGAAGAATCTATTCGAGTTGGAAATGAGAGATATTTTGTTATACCATAGAGAATTATTTTGTTTTTATTCCCCAAACACTTTCCATGAGACATCAGACCAATCATTTACGTAATGTAATTTACTAATTCCTAACAAGAGGTTCATTCTTTTTACTTTAACTCTCTGGTCCAATTATGGATTTCGTAATCAATGAAATCAAAAATAAAGAATGAAATTCATGGTTTGGGTCGTAGATCAAAGATCAATCCTGGTAGAAGGTTCCGTTGGAACAATTATTTATTTCACAAGGTAATGAATCTCTTTTCTTTGAAAAAAAAGAAAAAGAGAAAGTGTGGGAAAATGGGAAGACAATATTGGAACATCAATTTGGAAGAAATGATGGAAGCAGGAGTTCATTTTGGTCATGGTACTAATAAATGGAATCCTAGAATGGCTCCTTACATCTCTGCAAAGCGTAAAGGTATTCATATTACAAATCTTACTATAACTGCTCGTTTTTTATCAGAAGCCTGCGATTTAGTTTTTGATGCAGCAAGTAGGGGAAAAAAATTCTTAATTGTTGGCACCAAAAAGAAAGCAGCGGATTTAGTAGCATCAGCAGCAATAAGGGCTCGATGCCATTATGTTAATAAAAAATGGCTTGGTGGTATGTTAACGAATTGGTCTACTACAGAAACAAGACTTCAGAAATTCAGGGACTTAAGAGCAGAACAAAAGATGGGGAAACTCAATCGTCTTCCCAAAGGAGATGCAGCAATGTTGAAGAGAAAGTTATCTACCTTGCAAACATATCTGGGTGGGATCAAATATATGACGGGATTGCCCGATATTGTAATTATCGTTGATCAGCAAGAAGAATATACGGTTCTTCGAGAATGTGTTATTTTGGGTATTCCGACGATTTGTTTAATCGATACAAATTGTGACCCAGATCTTGCAGATATTTCTATTCCGGCCAACGATGATGCTATAGCTTCGATTCGATTGATTCTTACCAAATTAGTATCTGCAATTTGTGAGGGCCGTTCTAGTTATATAAAAAATGGTTGAATATCTTATCATTACTCTTATCATTAAGAAGAAGAAAGAAGAAGATTAGTTTGTTTTTGGTGAACTCTCTTTGATTGTTACTATTTTGGTTTGCATCTTTTGGAGTTTGAACTATGTTTTGAATATTGAAGAATATTGAAAAGATAAAATGATTGGTATTTTTTTTATGTGATTTCTCAGTATCCGAAATATACGATTCATAACTTAAATTCATGAATGAACATAGATGAATTGAGAAAGAGATGGTTGAATCAAAATAATTACTTTTTTGAAGTTCGATTTCTGTTAGAGGACAATATGAATTTTATACCATGTTCCATTAAAACACTCAAAGGATTATACGATATATCAGGTGTAGAAGTAGGCCAACATTTATATTGGCAAATAGGAGGTTTACAAATTCATGCCCAAGTACTTATCACTTCTTGGGTTGTAATTGCTATCTTATTAGGTTCAGTCATCATAGCTGTTCGAAATCCACAAACCATTCCGACCGACGGTCAGAATTTCTTCGAATATGTCCTTGAATTTATTCAAGACTTGAGCAAAACTCAGATTGGAGAGGAGTATGGTCCTTGGGTTCCTTTTATAGGAACGATGTTCCTATTTATTTTTGTTTCTAACTGGTCAGGTGCTCTTTTACCTTGGAAAATCATAAAGTTACCTCATGGGGAGTTAGCTGCGCCCACGAATGATATAAATACTACTGTTGCTTTAGCTTTACCCACGTCAGTGGCATATTTCTATGCGGGTCTTAGCAAAAAAGGATTGGGATATTTTGGGAAATACATTCAACCAACTCCAATACTTTTACCAATTAATATTCTAGAAGATTTCACAAAACCTTTATCTCTTAGTTTTCGACTTTTCGGGAATATATTGGCTGATGAATTAGTGGTTGTTGTTCTTGTTTCTTTAGTGCCTTCAGTAGTTCCTATACCTGTCATGTTTCTTGGATTATTTACAAGCGGTATTCAAGCTCTTATTTTTGCAACTTTGGCTGCGGCTTATATAGGTGAATCCATGGAGGGTCATCATTGACTAACTTTCAAAATAGTCTTTTTTGAAGCTTATCCCAATTAAAAGGGGGTTCAATATAATCCACTAGGTTGGAGAATAAAATGCAAATAGCTACATGTATGTATATATGAAGAAAGATAGATGAAATTTGGAAGAGAAAGAAGGGTTGGGGCTCCTACTACATATATATATATATGTAATGCCTATGAGTATAAATCCTTGTGTATGTTTCGAAGAATGGTTCCAGAATACGATTTAATAGAATAAAAAGTGCAGGTGATTTACGTTATGGAAGAATAAAAGTATATGTTATTTACTAGTTAGATAGTAATTACCCCTATCTCTTTTTTTTATAGTCCACTGCATTTAGATGAATTTCCATATCAGTCCTTTTTCTATTTTGTCTGTGATTGTGAATTGAATGAAAAATGAAAGAGAAAGAATAGAATAGTTTCTAAACAAGGAAACGCAATGACTAAAACCTTATACATATTACATAAGGTAGAAAGAAAAAACGGTATATCGAAGTAGTTCTGACAATTCAGTAATATTCTGAATTCCATTTGGAGCTTTTAGCTACTTCAAATAAAAAATAAGTGTAGTAAAAAGTAAATAGTAAAAGTAGAAGTAGAAAAAGAAGTAGATTAAGTACTAATTCATTGGTTGGTTGTATCATTAACCATTTCTTTTTTTGGTGCGAGGAACTTACCATGAATCCACTTATTTCTGCTGCTTCCGTTATTGCTGCTGGATTGGCTGTAGGGCTTGCTTCTATCGGACCTGGGGTCGGTCAAGGTACTGCTGCGGGCCAAGCCGTAGAAGGTATTGCGAGACAACCAGAAGCAGAGGGTAAAATACGAGGTACTTTATTGCTTAGTCTGGCTTTTATGGAAGCTTTAACAATTTATGGACTGGTCGTGGCATTAGCTCTTTTATTTGCAAATCCTTTTGTTTAATGTTGAATTTCATCGTAGAATAAAAATGTAAAAAAAAAAAAGAAGAATAAAAACATAACCATAACTAATAAATTTGAGAATTCTCAAATTCCATTAAGAATAATAAGCGGAGTGATACAAAAAGAACTCTGTTCTTTGTTAGTCCTATCTATAAGGGGAGAGCTTATGAAAAATATAATCGATTCTTTTGTTTCCGTGGAGCACTGGCCATCCGCTGGGAGTTTCGAGTTTAATACCGATATTTTAGCAACAAATCCAATAAATCTAAGCGTAGTGCTGGGTGTATTGATTTTTTTTGGAAAGGGAGTGTGTGCGAGTTGTGTATTTCAAGAATAGGTTGGATTTCACCGGCTGCACTTTATATTTATGTATTCTTTTTTATAGCAGAAATAGGAACAAAGGGTGCACAATCTCGACGAATTACTTCGGAATTGGATTTCATTCAGAGATCATATGTAAGAACCATAGCATTTCGTGACTAATTGATAAATGAACTTTGATTCTCTTCTCTATCAACCAATAATGTTGAGGTCTTTTACATGGTTAAAGATAAATTGTTTGAAGTCCAGGCACAGCATAGTATGGTACTCTTTCTACCGCTACGTTAGTAACAAAAAGGTTTAAAGATGATAAAAAAGGAATAATTGGGAATTTATCCGATGTAGAACACTCATATGGATAAAATTATTTGAACCATTAACTAGAAAGATGGGTATCTCCCCCCCCCCTTTTTTTTATCCACTGCCGAATCGACGACCTATGTATTCTATTTGTATAAAAAAGAGAATTTTTTGGATAAAAAAAATCGAAATCTCATTCTAATAATAATGAAGTAATGAAGTTCAAAATTCTATTCAATTATATATTATCTATTAGAATTTTGATCTAATTTATCATAGCATATAAAGAAGAAAGAATAGAATTCTTTTTTCTTTAAAATATTTTTTTCTTTTTGGAAATAAGTTGTAAATAAAGAACAAATAAAGAAACAACTTTGCTGACAATTTTTTATTTTTTGTCTGGTCTGAAGAGTCCTCCTAAGATTCTGATGTTAGATCAGTTTCGATATACGAACAGAAAAGAGAGGATAGGCTCATTCCGTTCAAAGATATGGGGAATGCCCATCAATCAAAGAAAAGATAAAAGAAACAATTGAGCGTGAGAGCCAAATGAATCGAAAGATTCATGTTTGGTTCGGGAAGAGATATGATAGTTGTGAAATGAATGGAAAGATAATCTACTTTCATTAAATGATTTATTAGATAAGCGAAAACAGAGGATCTTGAGTACTATTCGAAATTCAGAAGAATTACGTAAAAGAGCCATTGAACAGCTCGAAAGAGCTCGGGTTAGATTACGGAAAGTGGAAATCGAAGCAGATG